AAAAAAAAAAGTTTGATTCGATTAGTTTATATAACTAAACTCACGAGTTAATCTGTTGATTTGGAATCACAGGATGCGTAGATGTCAAAGATGATGAATTGATTTCGTACCTATGTAACTATATTTTTCTTTTTGTTCGTTCGTAATAATTGATTGATGAATCAATTATTTTCAATTGTATCTTTCACGTGGTATTTTTTGCTTCTTTTTTTTTATCTAAAAAAAACGGAAACTTAGGAAAGTGCTTTATAAACATATGTATAAAAAGAACATATTTCATTTAGTTTCCTTATGCCCACTATAACCAGTTATTTCGGTTTTCTACTAGCAGTTTTAACTATAACCGCAGGTATTTTTATCAGTCTGAATAAGATACGACTTATTTGATTTGAAATTTTGAAATATTCTAGATCTTCCATAGTTACTTATCATGTAAATTTCCAATTTTTCGTGATTGAGACTCATGGTAAATACAAATTCATATTTAAGGATAGATATTACCCTCCCTTTTTTTCCTTTCAAACAAATTCAAATGATTGAAGTTTTTCTATTTGGAATCGTCTTAGGTCTAATCCCTATTACTTTGGCTGGATTATTTGTAACTGCATATTTACAATATCGACGTGGTGATCAATTGGATCTTTGATTAAGTAACATCTCCTTTGTTTATTGACCTCCTACTCCTATTTCGTTGTTTTAGGATTAAAATTAACAACGTAGATCAAATTCAGACTTTAGATTAGACTGTTATCCCATTATTTCCGTGCCATTCTCGATTCGATATAACAATAATGTAATCACGCTCTGTAGGATTTGAACCTACGACATCGGGTTTTGGAGACCCGCGTTCTACCGAACTGAACTAAGAGCGCTTTTTTTTTTTCATAAAAAATTTTTTTTATGTGATGCTAATACATCTTGCATGCATATACTAACTAAATAGCAATAGTTATCCATAGTTCACTATAAATAACTATTGCTATTTAGTTAGTATGTCCAATTTTAATTCGTCTCAATTGATCTATTTTTACTGCTCATACAATAACTAATAGTATGGGATAGGGATGACAGGATTTGAACCTGTGACATTTTGTACCCAAAACAAACGCGCTACCAAGCTGCGCTACATCCCTTTCCATGTTCATGGGTTTCCAGTTTCATTCTAAAGAATCTTTGTCTTGTTTTCCACATTTTTTTCTTTTTTTTTACTTTCTCATATCCTATAAAATAATATCGAACTATATGTAATTATGTATTACAAATTATTCTTTTTCTATATTCTATAGAATAAAAATATTTAATTAAATTAAAGGGAATATATAGATATAGAGTATAATAGTAACTAAAGAATCTAAAAACAAAGAATATATATATAAAGAATCTAAATATCAAAAATTTTTTTAACTATGAAAAATAGAATAATAAAAAATATTCTTATTATTTTTATATTATAATATTATAAAAATTCATAATTTCAGAAAATTCATTATAGAATAATATAGTTTAAATAATATTATTAATAATATTATAGAATGAAATAAAAAAAAAAATATCTCATGAATCGTTATCCAATTCAAATTGAATTCGGACTTCCCCCGACAAATGCAAGTGATTATTAATAAAATAACTATTTGATCATATTCCTATATGTAATTATGTATTACAAATTACAAGAAAAAAAACGAAGGAGGATTTGAAATGCGAGATCTAAAAACATATCTCTCTGTGGCACCAGTGGCAAGTACTCTATGGTTCGCGGTTTTAGCGGGTCTCTTGATAGAAATCAATCGTTTATTCCCGGATGCATTGATATTCCCCTTTTTTTCATTCTAGTTATTGTAATTGGGACTGGAAAGTGTGACGAAGATTAGAGATCAAATAAAATATCTGTGATTTATTCCTTCTTTTTTTCGAATTAGAAGAAGTTGGAAAGAAAGGGAAAGGTGGATTTGGCCTCAGTGAAACTAGGAATTTTTGCCAGGTTTCAATGGAATTGAATTTTTTATTCAATTCCATTGCTATTTATAATAGAGTGAGACCACAAATGGAATTGGAATACTTGGGCAGGGGCAATAATATCATAGAAGATACTTAACTTAAATGAAAAATGAAATACTTTACTGCGATTCGAAATATAGTTCGAAATCATTTTATTACTGAATTTTTACTGTACTATAAACAATTAATTGGAACAAAATATTTGATAATTTGATTTTGAATTATCAACTTATACTTTTTTTCGTTCCTTTTTTATTCTTCGCTTCAAATCTGAAAATCGAAGAGTTAAGTGAATCAAAAAACCAAAGGAGGTTCATGCATGGCCAAGGGTAAAGATATCCGAATTACTGTTATTTTGGAATGTACTAATTGTGATAAAAAGAGTGTTAATAAGGAATCAAGGGGGATTTCTAGATATATTACTCAAAAGAATCGACACAATACGCCTAGTCGATTGGAATTGAGAAAATTCTGTCCCTTTTGTTGCAAACATACGATTCACGCAGAGATAAAGAAATAGAGAAAAGTATCGCTTGTGTGTTACCCTTACAGATGAAAAATAATCTTTCAGATAGAAGATATATTCTAAAAATTATATTTTCAATTTGAATTCAATTATAAATTAATATAATTTATATAATAGAACATTATTTAGATTATATATAATGAAATTATATTATATAGCATATATATAACAAACATTAACAAACATATAGAAAAAATTAAGAATATAAATAAATTTTTATAAGAAATAGGATTTTCGGTATAGGAATAAAAAAACCATGGATAAATCTAAGCGACTCTTTCTTAAATCTAAGCAATCTTTTCGTAGGAGTTTGTCCCCGATCCAATCGGGGGATCGAATTGATTATAAAAACATGAGTTTACTTTATCGATTTATTAGTCAACAAGGAAAAATATTATCGAGACGCGTAAATAGATTGACCTTAAAACAACAACGATTAATTACGATTGCTATAAAACAAGCTCGTATTTTATCTTTGTTACCTTTTGTAAATTCATTACCTTTTGTTAATAATGAAAAAAAAAAATTTGAAAAAAGCGAGTCGACGACTAGAACTACTACAACTGTTCTTAAAAAAAAAAAAAAATAGAGTTACTCTTCAATTGAATTCAATTTTGAATCTAAACTCAATGAAAATTTGGATTAATATTTTGTTCGAAAACTACGACAATCCAATTGGGGTTCTTGCGTTGTAAGAAAAAATAGAATAGGTAAAGAAGAATAAATCTTTTTTTTTTGAGCGCGGTTTTTTATTTATTTTGATGACTTTGTCATATGAATTATAATTCTATTTTATCATACAAATCGCTTCTATTTTACCACCTTCCCGGAGTTGAGTCTCCGGGGAATTTTTATTTTTTTATCAGATCGTTGGCAATCATAAAAATACAATTCCCCTTTAATATAGCTATTTGTGCAACTATTTTACGATTAAGAAGTAATTGGCTCTTGTACATATTAGACATTAATTTACTGTAAATATAGTATATTTGTTTATTCTGGCCAATTATTGCGTTTATTCGACTGATCCACAAACTGCGAAAATCCCTTTTTTTCCTATCTCTATCCCGATTAGCGGAAACCAAAGCTTTTATTTTCTGTTGTGAAATAGTTCGAGTAAGTTTTGAATGAGCTCCGCGAAAGCTTGATGTAAATAAACGAACTTTTGTCCTTCGTTTTCGAGCGATATATCCTCGTTTAATTCTGGTCATTGAATAAATGAGACTTTGATGAATAACTATTTGATTTTTTCTTTCAGTTATTCTTTTATCCTTCCTAGTCTATTAATAACAAAAAGGGATTCTTCCAATGTATAAAATAATAATTCCAATGGCTTTTGCTACTATAACCTTCCCAACCACGATTTTTTTCTTTTTTCTAAACATTTTGAATTAAATAGAAATGGATAAAGAAATGGTGGGTTCCATCGTTTCTATGATTACGTTTTAAACGGTGAGGTCCTCTCTATACACCGGAGCCCCTTCCTTCATTGAATCTTCATTTAATCAATGTTATTGTTAATGTTAACTTGTACAGTTCACACTCATGGGCTCTACCCATGAAATATCTAGTAATAGGTCTTTCACAAAGAAATCTAGCTATACAGTAACGGTATTTAAGTATGAAGATTAACTGGGTAGTTGACCCTCTTAGTCCGTTCTTGCAAAATTTAGGGCATAATTTTTCTTTATTTGAAATAGGATTTTTCCCGCTTAATGGATAACCATTTGTTACCAATGGGAAAGTCTTTTTCATCTTAAATTGCAAATTAAAGTGATTCGGTTTGCACCAATCGAAACCATAAATTTTATACACAATTCTTATTATATTAATAGAATTTTAGTCTATTTTAGTTATTTAAAAAAACGAGTCGCACATACACCCTAGTACATGTTCCTCGGCGCTGAGGGCATCCCCGAAGAGCGGGAGATTTTGTGACATTTCGGATTGGCTGTCTTGTGTTTCTAATAAGTTGTTTTATAGTTGGCATGGTGAGTCATATATATATAATGATCTGGTTTAGATCAATCCTAACCCGATAATTATGAATTATTTAGATTCTATAAAATATCTTTGGTATACGTAGGTCAGAATTTAAAAAAGATAAAATGAGATCGTGTATTTATGAGGAATCCTTTATCCTCATTTTTTATTCAAACAGAATCCGCTACCGTATCAACAATTCCGTAGGCGTGGGCTTCTTCTGCTGACATAAAAAAATCCCTTTCCATGTCTTTGGATATCCGCCATGAAGGTGTGCCTGTTCTTTGTGCATAAATCTGTGTAATAGTTTCGCGCATTTTCAGTAATTCATTCGCTTCCAGCATACATTCTACTGTTTGTCCCTCCTGAAAAGAACTAGCAGGTTGATGGATCATTACCCTGAGAATATAGAATATAACATGATAAGGGTTTCTACTAATCTTGAATTGGATAATAGGCTAAGGGATGTAAATAAGAAAAAACTAATGAAGATAAAATGTAAAGCCGTACAGGCAGACATCTTGTTTCTTTTTTATATAGCATACGGCTCTACTAGGAAATATGAAATTAATTTTGATCTTCCCTCGAAGAAGTTGAAAATATACCAGGTCTATCAGACCCAGATCAGATCAGTAAATAATCCAATAACCACCTTTCTTTTTTGTTTTAGAATATTTTTTATAGACTATGATGATTCCGTTGCTCTCTTATTTCGTCTAGTCTGTTATTCAGCAATCCCAAAGTTTCTTTTTTGAAATTGTTAATAAAAAATAAATATTGTTCGAAGTTTTCTGGTGTGAAAACAAAAAAAGATTGTGACACTAAAAAAGGCTCCTGATAGATCAGATAAAATGGTAAATACCCCTTTTTCATACTACTCTTTCGATATATAATCTAATGTAATGGTTTTGAAAAAAAAATTATTTTTGCATATCGAACTCGAAGTGCCATGCTTTTTTTACTTAATATTGGTGTAGGCATAGTCTTCTTTTTTTTTCTAGAAATAAGAATCATTGGCGCCAAGCGTGAGGGAATGCTAGACGTTTGGTAATTTCTCCTCCTACCAAAAGAAGAGATGCCATTGAAGCGGCTAATCCTACGCATACTGTCTGTACTTCTGCTTCTACAAAATGCATAGCATCAAACATAGCCATTCCAGATATTACATCTCCGCCCGGAGAATTTATAAAAAGATATAAATCTTTGGTTTTGTCCTCTAGACTGAGATATATCATGAGACCTACAAGTTGATTCGATATTTCACTGTTTACCTCTTGACCTAAAAAAAGTAGTCTTTCTTGAAAAAGGCGATTATATAAGTCAATCCAAGATGCATCCTCATCTCCAGGAACTACAAATGGTACCTTTGGAACACCAACTGGCATAAAATGGAAAAGGATGCAGTTCTCTATCTTACTTTGCTTTGGTGTGAGAACGTGAAACAGAATGAATTTATTTTGTTTGCTAAAAATCATTAGTAGCGGTATTTATAAGAGCCGAAATAGGGGTAGGCCCTTCCATAGCATCCGGTAACCAGACATGAAGAGGAAATTGGAATGAATAAAGCAAAGTTTTGACGAATAGGTCGTTCTTGAATATGTCTGCATTCACTGATATAAACACCCATATAGAATAGAAACACTCATATAAAATAAAGTCATCCCCCACTACCATTGCGTATTGTTACTTATCGGGTATAGAATAGATCTGCTTCTTTTTGTTCCTACGAATGAATATAATTGTTCCATGTTCCATTATTACTAAAAAACTAGAACAAATATGAATTCTTTATGCGAGATTATGCAAGATAATTTACTGAAAGGGAAGGGTCCATAGTATAGTTTTTTACAGTGCAATAAAGTTACATAGTGTCTATTTTTTGTTGATATAAGAGGTATTTTCATGGGTTTGCCTTGGTATCGTGTTCATACCGTTGTATTAAATGATCCCGGCCGTTTACTTTCTGTCCATATAATGCATACAGCTCTAGTTGCTGGTTGGGCCGGTTCGATGGCTCTATATGAATTAGCAGTTTTTGATCCCTCTGACCCTGTTCTTGACCCAATGTGGAGACAGGGTATGTTCGTTATACCCTTCATGACTCGTTTAGGAATAACCAATTCCTGGGGTGGTTGGAATATCACAGGAGGGACTATAACGAATCCAGGTATTTGGAGTTACGAAGGTGTGGCCGCGGCACATATTGTGTTTTCGGGCTTGTGCTTTTTGGCGGCTATCTGGCATTGGGTCTATTGGGATCTAGAAATCTTTTGTGATGAACGTACTGGAAAACCTTCGTTGGATTTGCCAAAAATCTTTGGAATTCATTTATTTCTTGCAGGGGTGGCTTGTTTTGGTTTTGGCGCATTTCATGTAACAGGATTGTTTGGTCCTGGAATATGGGTGTCCGATCCTTATGGACTAACAGGAAGGGTACAATCCGTCAATCCCGCATGGGGTGTGGAAGGTTTTGATCCTTTTGTTCCGGGGGGAATAGCCTCTCACCATATTGCAGCAGGTACATTAGGCATATTAGCGGGTCTTTTCCATCTTAGTGTGCGTCCACCTCAACGTCTATACAAAGGATTGCGTATGGGAAATATTGAAACCGTCCTTTCCAGTAGTATCGCTGCTGTATTTTTTGCAGCTTTTGTTGTTGCTGGAACTATGTGGTATGGTTCAGCAACTACCCCGATTGAATTATTTGGTCCCACTCGTTATCAATGGGATCAGGGATACTTCCAGCAAGAAATATATCGAAGAGTTGGTGCTGGGCTAGCCGAAAATCAAAGTTTATCAGAAGCTTGGTCTAAAATTCCTGAAAAATTAGCTTTTTATGATTACATTGGGAATAATCCGGCAAAAGGGGGGTTGTTTAGAGCAGGCTCAATGGACAATGGCGATGGAATAGCCGTCGGTTGGTTAGGACATCCTATCTTTAGAGACAAAGAGGGGCGTGAACTTTTTGTACGTCGTATGCCTACTTTTTTTGAAACATTTCCGGTTGTTTTGGTAGATGGAGACGGAATTGTTAGAGCTGATGTTCCTTTTCGAAGGGCAGAATCGAAGTATAGTGTCGAACAAGTAGGTGTAACTGTTGAATTCTATGGTGGCGAACTCAATGGAATCAGTTATAGTGATCCCGCTACTGTTAAAAAATATGCTAGACGTGCTCAATTGGGTGAAATTTTTGAATTAGATCGTGCTACTTTAAAATCAGATGGTGTTTTTCGTAGCAGTCCAAGGGGTTGGTTTACTTTTGGACATGCTTCGTTTGCTCTGCTCTTCTTTTTCGGGCACATTTGGCATGGTGCTAGAACCTTGTTCAGAGATGTTTTTGCTGGTATCGATCCAGATTTGGATGCTCAAGTAGAATTTGGAGCATTCCAAAAACTTGGAGATCCAAGCACAAAAAAACAGGCAGTCTGATAGAAAGAACATTCGTTTGTTCCTTTTCGATTCGACTTTTTTTGTTATGATATTGATATAGGGAACTTAATAAATCTTTATTTGAATCATTGCAGTTTGTTTTACTCTTGTTCTTTCTTTTTCTTTATCCAGGAGATAATCCTCCCAAAACAGGTATGAAAGCTATAATTGTAAACCACGATCAAATCTATGGAAGCATTGGTTTATACATTCCTCTTAGTCTCGACTTTAGGAATCATTTTTTTCGCTATCTTTTTTCGAGAACCCCCTATAGTTCCAACTAAAAAGGTTAAATGATTTGTCATTATATCAATTGAAGTAATGAGCCTCCAATATCGTAATATTGGGGGCTCATTACTTCAACTAGTCCCCATGTTCTTCGAATGGATCTCGTAGTTGTTGAGAGGGTTGCCCAAAAGCAGTATATAAGGCATACCCGGTAAAACTTACAATTAAACCAGATATAGAGATGGCAATTAGGGTTGCTGTTTCCATTATTATATAATATCAAGACCAAAATGGATCTAGATCTATAGGGTAAGATCCTTTATTTACAGCGGAATGGTATACAAAGTCAACAGATCTCAATGAATAAAAAGTAGGATTTATGGCTACACAAACCGTTGAGGGTAGTTCTAGATCTGGTCCAAGACGAACTGTTGTAGGGGATTTATTGAAACCATTGAATTCAGAATATGGTAAAGTAGCTCCTGGATGGGGAACTACTCCTTTTATGGGTGTTGCAATGGCTCTATTTGCGGTATTTCTCTCTATTATTTTAGAGATTTATAATTCGTCCATTTTACTGGACCAAATTGCTAAGAATTAGATTCACAAGAACCAACTAATTAGTTTTTTTGAAGCGAAGGTAAAGTTTTGCATTTAAGTCTTTGATTTGGTAGTTCGACCGTGAAACTTCTTTGTTTCTGTATTTCCGGAATATGAGTGTGTGACTTGTTATAATGGATCCTATTGATAATACAGAACATAAAAAGGATCCGTCATCTTGATAGAGATTGCTTTACCCCGTCAGATATTTATTCTAGTATCTGGAACACGGAATATAGAAAATAGATTCTGAAATATTAGAACTATGATTCATACTTAATATTTCTATTTAAACCTCGCAACCGGACTAAAAAAAATTTAAAGAGTTAGAAGAATAAAATGAACGATTTTTATTCTTTTAAACTGCCCCCGCTTATATTTATTTTGATCAAAGGGCAAAAGTTTCTTTGAATTTTTTTCATTCTATCTATTCACTGTCATTGAATAAGTGATGATCCAGCAGTTCTTACTCAGGGAATTTTTGGACTTCGATTAAAGGTTTTTTTGAAAATCATCGTGGTTCTGGTATGAATCTGAGGTTTTTGAATTGATTCATAGGGTCTTAACAAGAAAATTCCTATCAATAATAATCAAAAAACAACAGTAAAATAAAAATCGCATTACATACACAAAAAAATGAAGTAAATAATAGAATATTCAAGAGGCCTAGAAGAATCAAGAGAAAAGACGAGTGAGCCGACTTGAGATTTTGGCATTATAACTAAAAAGAATTTCGGATTTCTATTTTTTTCTTATCTTCCTTCAAAGAATATTGGAATATTAGGATTAAGTTAAGAAGTTAAAAACTTACACATATCCGTTTTCAAAATAACCAGTATTTTAGTATTTTTGTTTGAGCCGTACGAGATGAAATTCTCATATACGGTTCTCAGGGGGGTCCCTTGGTTTACCTATCTCAATAAAGTCTATGATTGGTTCGAAGAACGTCTTGAGATTCAGGCGATTGCCGATGATATAACTAGTAAATACGTTCCTCCTCATGTCAATATTTTTTATTGTTTAGGAGGAATTACACTTACTTGTTTTTTAGTCCAAGTAGCGACGGGGTTTGCTATGACTTTTTATTATCGTCCGACCGTTACAGAGGCTTTTGCCTCTGTTCAATATATAATGACTGAGGCTAACTTTGGTTGGTTAATCCGATCAGTTCATCGATGGTCGGCAAGTATGATGGTCTTAATGATGATCTTGCACGTATTTCGCGTGTATCTCACT